TGAAAAAGTAAGAACTCAATAGGACCTTACCCCCCTTTGTCTGATTCGGGGGGTAAGGTCCTATTGAGTTCTTACTCTTCGGGTAAGGCTTTGTTTGATCTATTCCATAACATAAAAAAAGTTGGAAATTCATCCAGTCAACATAATCATAATATTAGATTCATAGAAATGATAAAAGGATGCTTTGTTTCTGATGATGTTTTTGAAAAATGGAATCCCTTGATTGATTCATAGTATCTGTTCCGCCATAGTATGAGGGCCCCTTCCGAAACAAGAAGAAAGAAGGAATCAATTGATTTTTTGGATGACACAGGATTTCTACAGATGAGACATCCTGCAAACCATTTCTATACTAATTGAATTGAACCTTACTCTACTCTATTCTATAAAAATAAAATTTCATCAAATAAAAAAAGACTCTTAATGTTCCGGTTGAAAGGGGAAAATCTTGGATTTTTGCACATATCCAAATCCTTATTTATTATCTCATCTTAAAATTTTATTTTTTTTTTTTACTTGAAATTTGATAAGTTCGTTGAAGAAGTTCTATTTGTTTACTAAGCCATCCCCCTTTTTTGTTTGTCCGCCACTTCTTATGAATCTAAAGAAAGAGGTTCCGATAGACCTGGAAAAGAAAACAGTAATCTTTGACGAACAAGATCAAGAATCATTATTATTTCGACACAAGAAAAGGGCGGAAAATTCCTTTTCTTGTGTCGAAAATTAGGAAGACAAGTAATCCCTCCCAGAATCATTCTTTCATTTATCCCTTGCCGCGTATTCTCTTCCTACTTAATGTTATGCCGCCTATTGTCTATTAGAATTCGATTCTATTAGATAGAAAAAACTATTGATGCATTCCATGGCATTTACAATCTGGCAATAAGAAGCGTCACACCGCTCCAATTTGGATTGAAAAAAAAAAGGGGGGAGGGGGGGGTCAAGTAGTCTTCTTCGCAATATACATACTATTACTAGGAATGGGATACAAGCAATTCCCGGCATCTCGCAGAAAAGCAGTATAAACAAAGCAAGACAAGGGGCTTTCCATATTTTTTTGGATCATACATAATTGCATTGATCAACAATAATTCGGCCCTTTTTACCAACTTGATGAATCCGTGGATCTAGAAATTCATTTCGGACAATTGAACCTTCTCAAACTGTTTCTTTTTGAGAACCAAAAAGATTTGTGCTAGGATAACAGATGCCAAGAAGAACAACAAACCTTGGACACGTAATGGATCTTGAAGTACTATTTCTGCATCTCCCTGACCAAATCCACCCACATTGGGATTACTCGTTAATGGCTGATCAAGCTTGATGGATTCACCCTCTGAAACAAGAAGTTCTGGTCCTGGAGGTATAATATCAACCACTTGGTGTCCATCCGATGCATCGGCTATGCTTATTTCATATCCCCCTTTTTCTTTACGTACTATTCTGCTTACTATACCTGCTGCTGTAGCATTATAGACTGTATTGTTACTCTTGCTCCCGTCGGGATAAATCTGACCCCTTCCCCTGTTCCCGCCTACGTATATGGGATATTTTAAGAAGTGAACGTCTTTCTTAGTAGAAGGGTCCGGAGAAAGAATGGGAAAGACGATTTCACTATATTTCTGACCAGGAACAGGACCCACTACAAGAATATTTCTTTTAGTGGGGCGATAGCTCTGAAAAGACAGATTGCCCATCTTTTCTTTCAGCTCGGGAGAAATACGATCGGGGGGAGCTAATTCGAATCCCTCGGGTAAAATAAGGACAGCCCCCACATTCAAAGCCCCCTTTTTACCATTAGCAAGAACTTGTTTCAGTTGCATATCATAAGGGATTCTAACAACTGCTTCAAATACAGTATCAGGAAGCACAGCTTGTGGAACCTCAATATCCACGGGCTTATTAGCTAAATGGCAATTGGCACATACAATACGCCCGGTTGCTTCTCGTGGATTTTCATAACCCTGCTGCGCAAAAATAGGATATGCATTTGAAATAGATGTCCGAGTTATTACATATATCATGATCAATACGGAAATGAATCGAGTCATCTCTTTCTTTACCCAGGAAAAGGTATTTCTATTTTGCATGGTCCAATAATTGATCCCGGAAATTTCTACAATAAATTAGGTAGGTAGCTAGCATAGTTCCCTATCCATGATTCTGCCATTGTACTGGAATAATTGTACTGAAGTATAGTAGGAATCCCCTGGGCGGGTAGAAGTATAAAGAGTGAGTAAGCTTCAAAACGGTTTGTTTATGTACGAAGTAGCATCATGATTTGATTGATATCAGCAGATCAAATGAGTTCTTCATTCATTCATTGAATGATAAATCACTACAAGTGAAGGAGATACACGATTTAAATAATGGAAGATCCAATATTTCAAAATTGTATCTAGAATGACTGGAAAAGTGGAAACAAGACCAGATATAATTTGATCGTTATGAGCAAATCCAAAATCTTTGTAGACCGAACCAATCATTAGTTCCCACCCCCGGGGTGAGTGGAATCCGATACATAAATCAGTTAATAAAAGAATAGAAAAAGCCTTTATTGTGTCGCTTAAGTTATAGAGGAATTCCTGAACCCAAGAATTCAGAATGACAAGTTCTTCATTACCCAGAATAGAATAACCACTTAGAATAGCAAAACAGATTATATTTGTCGAGAAATCCAAAATGATATGGATATGATCTTCGTTGTGCATTTTGACCAATTGCATCGTCTCTTTGTGGATTCCTATACGAAGCTTTTGTATCTGTGTCTCCGGGTACTCTTTTATCATTTCATCCAACAGGAATAGTTGTTCTAATTCTATGAATCTTTCTAGAACGTTCTTTTCTTGAATATCATTCAAAAAAGTTTCGGATTGTCCGGTATTCCACCAATTAGTAACCCAAGGTTCCAGACTTTTATTAAATGAGAGAGAGATCCACCAGGGCAAAAAGACTATAGATGCAAGATACGGGAGGGGAGTCAATGCTTTCTTTTTTGACACTTTTCATCTGTGAATTGTTAATGAACCCGCTTCATTCGCCGACTCTATCTGATCCGATATTTCTATGAAGCATGAGTTCTATAACAAGGTATGGAACCTATGGATCTATTCCTTTTTTTTTTTTTGAATTGTTTAGTCCTTGGATCTAGAAAGAATATAGAAATAGAATAAGGGCCCGTTTCGAATGAAGAAATAATCAAATACTTTTCCCAGATATCTCAGTTGGTCAAATTCGAACCAATTCTATCTTCATTTGTTCTTTCGATGAATGCCCAAAAGAACCGCTTGAAATAATGAATATTATTTTGATTTCGAGACGAAAGAACTCCCCTCAATTATTTTTTCGAAATTTTCACTGGCTACCCACGACCCAGGAATAGTTGAGGGGATATTTCTGAAAAATATTAATGATGAAATCCGAAATAGGTGACAAAACGAGAGAGAAATTGGATAGTTATGAGAGATCTAAACGTTTGGTTATCCAGGAGCTAAAGAAAGGATCAAAAAAGAAACATCGATTGACAAAAGAAAGATAATTAACGAGATATGATACATCTGTATCTAATGTATTAATCCAAAGTATTGGCCCTAAAAAGAGAAATTATGTATTCCGAAATGCTCTGATATGTGTGATGAATACATACTTATTCTACTTGTTACTAGTAGAATTGAGTTCTATATGCAGAAAAAGGAGTTTTGGTCGATCAAAATTGCTTCTTATTATGGTTGTTCCGTATACGTCCGCCTGCTTTATTCTATGGGCCACAGAAGGATTACCAACGGAACGGGGGAAATAGAATCTAACATGTTTTGCTCGAATGAACGTTCCGAAGAAGCTTCAGTTATATTTAAAAGGGGGTTCCTGGGTCCCTTCCCTCATGCTGAGAAAGCATTAATTCCCTTCATTTCAAAATACTTCAATTGGCACGCGCAAGAAATAGGCCAATTCAGCAGCTTTTTGTTCAATTTCTCGTGGAGTAAAATTTTCGTCAGTACGGGTCAAGGGAATGGCGCCCTGGCCTCTGATTTCCATATAAAGGACACGTCGAGGATAAAGACCCTCTTTAACTTCCATTCTGATCGATTGAATCTCTCTCATAAGGAATCGAAGGAAGATGCGACGATTTATTCCAGGAAATCCCCAACGAAAAATACACACTATTCCTTCTTTTCTATCGAATCGATCATAACCGCTACCTACATTCCACGAAATTGTGCACCACAAATAGGAACTAATGAACAGACCTGCGATCCCATAGAAAGACATCACGATTCCTTGGGGAAAAAAAATGATTTGCTGAGACGGGAATAAAGATATCAGATTCCTACCAAGATAACTGGAAGTTCCAACCAATAGGAATCCTAGTGAACCTAAAAAAAGGATACAGGCCCAGCAGAAATTACTTGTTTTTCGAGATCCCGTTATAAGTTCTATCCATATACGTTCTGATCGATAGTTCATACTAGATCCAGTTGCATCCTATTGGAATTGAGAGAAGAGAATAAGCCAAATGAATTTGATTTTACTTTTTTGATTTTGCTCCCGAAGTAACTCTCATCAACTAGCACTATTATGACGCGAACTATTAGGAGTAATTCATCAAATTGGTTAGATATAAAATAATAACATCCCCTTCGTATAATACCACCACTATGTATATCTACATAATATAGATACGTTAACTTTCTATTTCAGATATCCGCTCTGATCCATTTTAAAACAGCTATCCCCCCATATACATGCATTTATCCATATATAATGTATCCGCATGTATAATCACTTTTTTATTTGTGCCCGGAGGGAGCCACATGTCGTATCATATTCCACTAAATGGATATCCCTATTATGATCCAAGTCCAAGTGTTGAAATAAATTGATGAAATTTTGTCCTATCAGGTCTAAACAATCTTGTTTTTTTGAACATGAAGAGATAAAGAAGCCATTGCAATTGCTGGAAACACTAAGCCCACTAAAGGCACAAAAATAGAGGGTAAATTGAAATCTGTCATAGAATGGGTGCCTCGATTTAATATTTGTACCTGTTATAAAGATATTTTATCTTATGATAAGTATATCTATTATAAGTATTATTAAGTATATAATAAGTGCAAGGAATGTAGAGCTAAATAAGTGTATCTATTCACCTTTCTACAAGAAATAGATGGATGATAATCCGCTTTATTATTCTTGTTCTACCGCCCTTATCTTCTAATAAAGAGTTTCTTACGAGTTTCCTAAGGATTTGTTAGAATCCGATCCAACAGGAATTCATAGTCAAAAGTGTAGGTCCTCGGGAGATATAAAAATATGCAACACTTCCCTTATAGATTTGACTTATTCTATATATATTAATACGATATATATTAATATGAAAGAAGGGAACATGAAATTCTTTTGATTTTTTTTCCCAATTCCATTCCGCGGAAGGAAGAATTCACTCTTTTCCTCCTGATAGGGGGTTCCTGATTACTAATCATGAATAGGGGTAGGATAAAAAATCTGTATCAAAAAAAGTAATTATCCGAAACTTCCTATAGAACTTATGTTACCAAAGAAAACTCCACTCTTCTTATTTTGACTTTGATTCCGATGAACTAAAGTTCGCTACAAATAACTGAGCCTAGCGCTCTACTTGAATTTTGATTCAAGGGAAAGAAACCGTGTAGCTGAAATAATTCACTCAGAACACCTTTTAAAGGATTACGTGGTACGATTGGATCAAATAAGCCCTTATGGAATAAATACTCAGCTGCTTGTGAACCGTCAGGTACTGTCTTATTCAATGTTTGTTCAATTACTCTTTTCCCCGCAAATGCAATGTAGGCATTGGGTTCAGCAATAATAATATCTCCCAACATACCAAAACTGGCCGTTACTCCGCCGGTTGTAGGAGATGTAAGGATTGATACATAGAATAACTTTTTATTGAATTGATAATCATATAAAGCGGAAGATATTTTAGCCATTTGCATCAAACTCAAACTTCCTTCTTGCATGCGTGCTCCTCCAGAAGCACACACCATAATAACAGGTAGAGATCTATTAGCAGCATATTCGATCAACCGGGTGATTTTCTCGCCTACTACGGATCCCATACTACCCCCCATGAACTGAAAATCCATAACCCCAATGGCTATGGGAATCCCATTTAGTTGACCTATGCCTGTTTGAACAGCCTCAGTTAAACCTGTCTTTCTTTGATACGAATTGATACGATCTCTATAAGGTTCCTCTTCCGAGTGAAATTCAATGGGGTCAATAGAGACCATGTCTTCGTCCATAGGATCCCAAGTGCCCGAATCAACCGAAAGTTCGATTCTATCTGAACTACCCATTTTCAAATGATATCCACATTGTTCACAAATATTCATTTTTGACCTAAAAAATTTCTTATAATTTAATCCATAACAATTTTCGCATTGAACCCATAAATGTCTGTATTTTTTATTTCCATCGAAATCATTAGATCTTCCTCTTATATTGAAATCACTGCCATTACCGCCAGTTCTTATACTAGAACTCCCCCTGTCACTATCACTTACACTTTCACCACTACAAATGTAACTATAAATATAACTGTAAATGTGATTGTCGCTACCACTCGAAATGTACTTATCAATACTGATTTCAGAACGAAGATAACTATCAATGCAACTATTAATGTGATTATTCCAACTATACGTAGTATCATACATATAATGATCATAGTAGCGATTGTCACTCTTAGACCCGCTATTCAGATAACTAGAAAAAGCAGTTTCTAGTTCACTCAGAAAAGAACTATCATTGTCAATCTCAAAAACCCGATTTTCAATATCAAAATATACGGAATAACTGTTACCATTACTATCCCTAACTAAAAAAGTGTCATCAGAGATGAAACTCCAAATGTCCCTGACACCGAAAAAATGATCAACATTACTGCAACTATTACTTTCGCGCCAACCATGATTATGATTGTTTTTATTCGTATCATTTAGAATAGGATCTTCACTTCCACTGGTATTTCCAACAGGACGACCAAGACTGTCCATTGATTTACCTAGCCCACACCTGTGTTCTAACTCCTCGTTAGACAACATTGAATTGAACCACCGTTTTCCCATAGATCCTTCCTGCCCCCTATTTGAAAATACAATAAATGAATAGTCATTCGACGAAAAATCATTTTACTATTTCATTTCCTATCGGAATACGCATATAGATCCAATCACTAGGATTATTAACTAATAACGAGTAACTATTGAACGAAAGAAATGATTTTGTGGGAGTCGGGAGTATCAATTCACTATATATGATGGAACCTTTTCTTCAATTATTATAAATAGAAGATAGGTTTCTCCCATGTTGTGTACAAACTCTCATCGAAAAGATAAATATTTGTTCCCTCCTAGGAAGGATTCATTTTCGTATAATCTCGTATAATAATAAGTTTCTAATGCAACACGGAATGAAAAGGACAATATACAGGATGAGTAGAAGAAGTTGTGACCCTTG